TCCCAAGGTAAGGAATAACCAGTTACACCAAAAGATGCGGTTAATACACCCAAAACCACACCTGTAACCCAAGTCAATTCACGAGGTTTTTTAAAACCACCGGTGAGATACACACGAAATACGTGCAGAATCATCATTAGGACCATCATACTTGCCGACCATCGATGAACTGATCGGATTAACCAACCAAAGTTAACTTCAGTCATTATATATTGAACAGAAGCAAAAGCCTCTGTAACGGTCGGACGATAATAAAAAGTCATAGCAAACCCCGTAGCTACTTGTACTAAAAAACAAGTAAGCGTAATTCCTCCTAGACAATAAAATATGTTGACGTGAGGAGGAACATATTTACTAGTTATATCATCTGCAATTGCCTGAATCTCAAGACGTTCTTCGAACCAATCATAGATTTTATTGAGATAGGTAAACCAAGGAGACCCCCCCCGAGAACCGTATATGAAAATTTCATCTCGTACGGCTCAAACAGAAACACCCCAATACTATAGTTCTAACGGATGTGTGGAATAGAAAGTTTCAATTTTATTAATTCTATGATTCCATTTTTTCTTAAGATATGAAAGAATAAAAACCCGAAAACTATTCTTTGTGGTTATAATGCCAAAAAATCAAGTCGGCTCATTCGTCTCTATATTGATCGTTATAGGCCTCTTGAATCTTCTATTTACCTATTTTCTTTGTTGTTATTTATGTGTAATGCGGCTTTACTGCTGTTTTTTTTTTATTGATAGGAATTCTCTTGTTAAGACCCTATGAATCAATTAAAACCTCAGATTCATACTAGAACCACGATGATTCAATAAAACCTTCTCAAACTAAGTCCCAAAATTCCCTGAGTTAAGAACCGTTGGATCATCACATCACTTATTCAATGACTAGATCTAATGACGAAAAATCAAAAGAAATCTTTCTCCTTTGATCAAAATAAGCATAAACGGAAGTTTGAAAGAATAAAAATCTTTCTATTTAGAACTTCTAACTCTTTTAAAAATTTTTTGAAGTCCGGCCACGAGGTCTGACTATTAAGTATGAATCATAGTTCTAATACTTTAGTAATCTATAGTAATCTATTTCATATATTCCGTGCTCCAGATACTAAAACGAATATCCGACGAAGTAAAAACATCTCTATCAAGATGACAGATCTATTCTCTGTACTAGCCATAGGATCAATTATACCAAGTCACACACTCATATTCCGGAAATACAGAAAAAAAGAAATTCCACGGTCGAACTACCAAAATAGAATGGGATAAAAATCAGAAAACTAAACGCTTCACTTTGGATTGAAAAAGCTAGTTAATGGTTCTTGTAAATCTAATTCATTGAAATTCCATCCAGTAAAATGGAAGAATTATAAATCTCCAAAATAATAGATAGAAATACTGCAAATAGAGCCATTGCAAGACCCATCAAAGGAGTAGTTCCCCAACCAGGAGCTACTTTACCATATTCTGAATTCAATGGTTTCAATAAACTCCCGGCATTAGTTCGTTTTGGGCGGCCAGATCTAGAACTACCCTCAACGGTTTGTGTAGCCATAATATTTTATATTCATTAAGATCTGTTGACTTTGTATACCATTCCGTTGTAAATAAATGATCTTATCATAGATCCATTGTGGTCTTAAAACTACATAATGTCTTAAAACTATATAATAATGGAAACAGCAACCCTAGTCGCCATCTTTTTATCTGGTTTACTTGTAAGTTTTACTGGGTACGCCTTATATACTGCGTTTGGGCAACCCTCTCAACAACTAAGAGATCCATTCGAGGAACACGGGGACTAGTCGAAGTAATGATCCTCCCAATAGTGGGAGGATCATTACTTTCAATTGAGATAATGAAAAATCATTTCACCCTTTTACTTTTTAGTTGGAACTTTAGGCGGTTCGCGAAAAAAGATAGCGAAAAAAATTATTCCTAGAGTTGAGACTAAAAGGAATGTATAAACCAATGCTTCCATAGATTCGATCGTGGTTTACAATTATAGCTTCCATACCTGTTTATTTTGGACCGTCTCCCGGATAAAGAAAGAACAAAAGTCAAAGAAAAGGCAGCGAGTCAAATGTCAAATCAAGATTTATCCGGTACCCCAACCTATAAGTCAGTCAAATAAAATAAAAACGAAAAGTAACAAAGCAATATTGTATCAAACTACCTGTCTTCGTGTAGTTGGATCTCCAAGTTTTTGGAATGTTCCAAATTCCACTTGAGCATCTAAATCCGGATCAATACCAGCAAAAACATCTCTAAACAAGGTTCTAGCACCATGCCAAATGTGTCCGAAGAAGAAGAGCAAAGCAAACGAAGCATGCCCAAAGGTAAACCAACCCCTTGGACTGCTACGAAAAACACCATCGGATTTCAAAGTAGCACGGTCTAATTCAAAAATTTCACCCAATTGAGCACGTCTAGCATATTTTTTCACAGTAGCAGGGTCGCTATAACTGACTCCATTCAGTTCGCCGCCATAGAACTCAACAGTTACACCTACTTGTTCGACACTATATTTTGATTCTGCCCTTCTAAAAGGAACATCGGCTCTAACAATTCCGTCCCCGTCGACCAAAACAACTGGAAATGTTTCAAAAAACGTCGGCATACGACGTACAAAAAGTTCATGCCCCTCTTTATCTCTAAAGATAGGATGTCCTAACCACCCAACAGCTATTCCATCCCCGTTGTCCATTGAGCCCGCTCTGAATAATCCCCCTTTTGCCGGATTATTGCCGATGTAATCATAAAAAGCTAGTTTTTCAGGAATTTTAGACCAAGCTTCGGATAAACTTTGATTTTCGGCTAAGCCAGCACCAATTCTTCGATATATTTCTTGTTGGAAATATCCTTGATCCCATTGATAGCGCGTGGGACCAAACAATTCAATCGGGGTAGTTGCTGAACCATACCACATAGTTCCAGCAACTACAAAAGCTGCAAAAAAGACAGCAGCAATACTACTGGAAAGGACGGTTTCAATATTTCCCATACGTAATCCTTTGTATAGGCGTTGGGGTGGACGAACACTAAGATGAAATAGACCTGCCAATATACCTAAGGTCCCTGCTGCAATATGATGAGAAGCTATTCCTCCCGGAACAAAAGGATCAAAACCCTCCACACCCCACGCTGGATTTACGGCCTGTACCCTTCCGGTTAGTCCATAAGGATCGGACACCCATATTCCAGGACCATACAATCCTGTTACATGAAATGCACCAAAACCAAAGCAAGCCACCCCTGAGAGAAATAAATGAATTCCAAAGATCTTAGGCAAATCCAAAGAGGGTTTTCCTGTACGTTCATCAGTAAATATTTCTAGATCCCAATACACCCAATGCCAGATAGCTGCCAAAAAACACAAGCCAGAAAACACAATATGTGCCCCGGCCACACCTTCGTAACTCCAAATACCCGGATTCGTTACAGTCCCCCCTGTAATACTCCAACCGCCCCATGAATTCGTTATTCCTAAACGAGTCATGAAGGGTATAACGAACATACCCTGTCTCCACATTGGATCAAGAACAGGATCAGAGGGATCAAAAACGGCTAATTCGTATAGAGCCATCGAACCGGCCCAACCAGCAACCAGAGCTGTATGCATTATATGGACAGAAATCAAACGACCGGGATCATTCAATACGACGGTATGAACACGATACCAAGGCAAACCCATGGAAATACCCCTTTATCAACGAAAAATAGACACAATGTAACTTTATTGCATTGGAAAAAGCTATGCTATAGACCCCTTTTTTAGGGGATTCTCTCGGGGAAAGGATTAATATTTGTTTGATGCTTTTCGTAATAATTACTTTTAGTAATAATGAAACTATTTTGTTCGTAGGAACAAAAAGAAGCAGATCTATTCTACACCCGATAAGTAACAATACGCAATGGTAAGGGGGTTGATACCATTTTATATGAGTGAATATATATATATTTGTTTATCATTCAAAGGACTCATTTGTAAGAATTTTCCTTTATTCATTTTGTCTTCTTTTTTTATGAACTTAGTCAATCTATGGAGAAAATAGGATAATAAAATCAATAGTATTAGGCCACTAAACCCACTGTTACGCTTTCACATCAAAGTGAGATATAGTACTTAATTTTTCTTTTATTTAATGCCTATTGGTGTTCCAAGAGTACCTTTTCGAAGTCCTGGAGAGGAAGATGCATTGTGGATTGACGTATAGTGCGACTTGTCAGATATATTGGGCATACGGTATTTCCCCGTTCTCTTCCCCGATCGAGATATCCCCTCTTTCGCCCGAGAAAGATTGATTCAATTATCAAAAATTTGGAGCGTGAAGTGCAATTAGATCCATTTTTTAGGGAGGGTATACGGACTAATATTATCAATTAGAATAATTTATGGTTGGCTTGGTTAGACCAATCAAATGAAGTATCCAGGCTCCGTTTAGAAAGAAAACCAATTGGTAATAAATATATTTATGATTACGACTTAATATCATATTTATATAATATTTTAGTTATTTCTATTTATTTAGATATTTAGAAATAGAAGTGATCTCAAACTGTTAATCAGTCGAGTAATATGATAAATGCGTTGAATATTTGTTGGAAGACATGAAATAAATTGAAAAAAAAAAAAAAATGGAGAAGTCATAGCAAAAGGACGTGGTATTGGGGCATTTGTCCTATATGTACAAATCCAAATCGGGCGGATCTTTACTCGGAGTAGAGCATAAACCTAAAAAAATTGAAGAAGCCCAGTCAGGAACAAGAAAATTACATCGCGATTTAGATTGTATCTCGATGAAACAATACATCAATGAGAAGTTAGTCAGATAAGTTTAGCAATTTTTTTTTAGATAAACAAAACAGGCCAAAACTCATCTTTCTTGAAAAATGAAAGAAAAGTCCATTTTATAAGTTAAAAAAACCTGTTAGGAAAAAAAAAGCTAGAATCTACACATTGATTCCTTTTTTTCATGATTTTTGTTGAACCGTATGCATCAAAAGGTGCATGTACGGTTTCTAAGGGATATCATTTTATCCCAATCAACCGACTTTATCGAGAAAGATTACTTTTTTTAGGCCAAGGGGTTGATAGCGAGATCTCGAATCAACTTATTGGTCTTATGGTATATCTCAGCATAGAGGATGATACCAAAGATCTGTATTTGTTTATAAACTCTCCTGGCGGATGGGTAATACCCGGAGTAGCTATTTATGATACTATGCAATTTGTGCGACCAGATATACAGACAATATGCATGGGATTAGCCGCTTCGATGGGATCTTTTATTCTTGTTGGAGGGGAAATTACCAAACGTCTAGCATTCCCTCACGCTCGGCGCCAATGAGTTTTTTATTTGATTTGAGAGAAAAAAAGAAAACTATGCCTTCGCACTATATGAATATTAAGTAATAATAGCATGGCACTTCGAATTCGATATGAGAAATTTTTTTTAAACCCTTAGATTACGTATCGAAAGAGTAGTATGAGATAAAAAGGCATTTTCGATTTTAGCCAATCTATCGGGAGGCCTATTTCAGCGTCACAAACTTTTTTGTTTTCACAGCAGGGGCTCTTAATCTTAACAATTTTTAGGTTATGAAAGAATATGAAAATAAATCTTGTTTTTTTATTTGAAAAAAAAAAAGAAACTTTGGGATTGCTAAATAACAGATGAAATAAATATATAAAGCAACGGAACCATCATAGTATTTTTATAGTATTTTTGAACTACTACAAAAGGAAGGATGGTTATTGGATCATTTACCAACCCGAGTCTGATAGACCCTATCATTTATTTTCTATTTCTTCGATGTAAGTAAGGTAAGGTAAAAAAAGCGAATTCCATTATAGAGCCGTATGCAATGCGCAAAAGATGCCTGTACGGTTGTTCAATTATATCTTTTTGATTATTCTTTATCTCCTCACTTTCATCATGCGAGATAGAAGAAACATTTTTTATGTTATATCATATATTATCAGGGTAATGATCCATCAACCTGCTAGTTCTTTTTACGAGGCACAGACGGGAGAATTTGTCCTGGAAGCGGAAGAGCTGCTGAAGCTGCGCGAAACCATCACAAGGGTTTATGCACAAAGGACAGGCAAACCCCTATGGGTTGTATCCGAAGACATGGAAAGAGATGTTTTTATGTCAGCAACAGAAGCCCAAGCTCATGGAATTGTTGATCTTGTAGCGACTGAATAAAAAAGAAAAAGAACAAGGATTTCACATGAATTCGTGATTTGGTATTTTATCTTCTTACCGGATTTAATATTCTATTTATTAATTTCTTAATATAGAAAAAAAAAATATAGAAAAAAAAAAAAAAAAAATAAAGAATTCCTAAGCATCCGGTTAAGATCGATCTAAACCAGCACATTATATATATGATTCAACATGCCAACTATTAAACAACTTATTAGAAACACAAGACAGCCAATCAGAAATGTCACGAAATCCCCCGCTCTTGGAGGATGTCCTCAGCGACGAGGAACATGTACTAGGGTGTATGTGCGACTCGTTCAGACCATGGACTAGGACAAAAGAAAGAAAACAATTGATCCAGTATCACCGATCCGTACCAGTGAGTAGGATAGAATAGAATGGACGAACTCCATTGAATATTCAATATCTTAAAAAAAGATCTATCCTTCGATTGGGGTATCAAATGTATGGTTCCCGTTGGTGCAAATCCAATCACCTCAATTTAAAATTTAAGATGAGAAAGGATTCCCCATTGATAGCAAATGGTATTCATTAAGCAGGGGAAATCTTATTTTAAAAAGTCAAAATTTTAGGCCTTATTCTTGCAAGAACGGACTAACAGGGTCAGCTACTCAGCAAATCTTCATAATTAAATACCGTTACTGTATAAATAGATCTCGTTGTGAAAGACCTAGTACTAGATAATTATGGGTAGAGCCAAAGGGCGTGAACTGTACAAGTTAACAATAACATTGATTAAATGAAGGAAGGGCTCCGGTGTATAGAGAGGACCTCGCCGTTTAAGAAGTAACCATAGAAACGATGGAACCCACTATAATCCATTTTTATTTATTACTTTTTTATTTACTATGTGTTTTTGATACCTAGTATCAATACAATTTTGATTTCTAGGCGAAATGCCTAGAAAAAAATCGTGGTCGGGAAGGTTAGAGTAGCAAAAGCCATTGGAATTTTTATTTTATACATTGGAAGAATCCGTTTTGTTATTAATAGACTAGGACACGGGAAGGGAATAACTGAAAGAAAGGAAATCAATTAGTTATTCATCAAAGTTTCATTTATTCAATGACCAGAATTAAACGAGGGTATATAGCTCGAAGACGTAGAACAAAAATCCGTTTATTTGCATCAACTTTTCGAGGGGCTCATTCAAGACTTACTCGGACTATTACTCAACAGAAAATAAGAGCTTTGGTTTCGGCTCATCGGGATAGGGGTAGACAAAAGAGAGATTTTCGTCGTTTGTGGATTACTCGTATAAATGCAGTAATTCGAGACAAGAAAGTATACTTTAGTTATAGTAAGTTAATACACAATCTGTACAAGAAACAATTGCTTCTTAATCGTAAAATACTTGCACAAATAGCTATATTAAATAAGAGTTGTCTTTATATGATTTCCAATGAGATCATAAAATAAAGAGAGTGAAGGGAATCCGTTGGAATGGTTTAAATGGAGTTCCCTGGAGAATGAACTCTGGGAAGGTAGAGTAGAAATTAGTATGATAAAATATGAAAAAGTCGTCAAAATGAAAATGAAGAAACATGTTGAATAAAAAATATTTCTTATTCTTCTATTCTTCCCCAATTTTTTTTTTTTTTTTTCAAACGACACGACAATCAAATCTGGATTTCCTATTTTTAGAAAAAAAAAAGCGTCAATCCACATTTGAGTTTGGATTGGGATTTTTTTTGATTCAATTCAAGAGTCAGCCTATTTTTTTCTGGTTCTAAGACCAGTAGTTCTAGCGGTTGACTCGCTTCTTTCAAATTGTTTCTCATTATTAAGAAAAGGTAACGGAGATAAAATACGAGCTTGTTTTATAGCAATAGTAATTAATCGTTGTTGTTTTAAGGTCAATCGATTCACCCGTCTAGATAATATTTTTCCTTGTTCGCTAATAAATCGACTAATTAAACTCATGTTTCTATAATCAATTCGATCCCCCGATTGGATCGGAGGCAAACGCCTACGAAAAGATCGCTTGGATTTAAGAAAGATTCGCTTGGATTTATCCATGGTTTGTTTATTCCTTATCCTAAAGAAAAGATCCTAATCCTATTTCTTAATTCTCCATCACGGTTGATCTGATCGAAATAGGATTTGGTTTGTTTATATTAAAATTAATATATATTATATATTGTTATATATTAGATATATCTAATATGTCATTTTTGATCTTCCTTGGAACGGAAGACTGACACACGAGTGACCGGTTCGATCTATTTCTTTATCTCCCCGTGAATCGTATGTTTGTAACAACAGGGACAGAATTTTCTCAATTCCAATCGACTAGGCGTATTATGTCGATTCTTTTGAGTAATATATCTGGAAATGCCCGTTGATTCCTTATTAACACGATTTCGAACACAACTGGTACATTCCAAAATCACCGTTACTCGGACATCTTTACCCTTGGCCATGAGCCTCCTTTGGTTTTTGATTCATTCAACTCTTTGATTTTCCGATCCGAAACGAGGAAGAAGAAAGGAACAAAAAAAACAGGTAACTCGAAATCGAATTATGAAAGAAAGGTTTCGTTGCAATAAATCAATATAAATCAATATAGTAATAATAACAATATATTAATAAGTAAGTAATATAATGATTTCTAACTATATTATTTATTATTTAGAATTTTAAATTGCCGTACAGCGTTTAATTTTTATTTAAGTATCTTGTATGATATTGTTGCCCCAACCATCACATTTGACTCTATTTTTTATTAATTTTATTTAAATTTGAGCCTGGCCCGAATTACTAGTTTCACCGAGGGGGAATCCCCTTTTTGTTTTTCTAACGTATATTCGAAAAAAAAAGAAGGGAAGGGATTAGTTACAGATATTTGATTCTATCTCTAATCCTCTTCCCCCCCTACCATATCAATAACTAGAATGAAAAAAAGGGGAATATCAACGCATCCGGAAAAAAACGATTGATCTCTATCAATAAACCTGCTAAAGACCCGAACCATAGAGTACTTACTACCGGTGCCACGGAGAGATATGTTTTTAGATCTCGCATTTTAAATTCTCCTCCTTCTTTATTATTTCTAATACATAATGCTAATACATATATAACCAGATGTGTATATGTACTTAATGACTGACCGCTTGTATTTGTACGCGGAATTCCTAATTCAAGTTGAAATGTACAAAATAGATCGTACTTTTCCGAATCTTAAAAGAAACAAATAGGCCCCTTTAGGCCAGAAATTCTCGAAAAATAGTCATTTTTTACAGGGTCTCATATTTATTTCATACTTTAATATAATAGAAATAGAATAATATAATAGAAATAGAATAGAAGTCTTTTACTATTTTTAATATAATTATATGTTATATGAGACCAAAAAGAAGAAATGACAAGATATTTGTGTATATCAATGGAAGAAATAAAGATATGGAAAACAAAACAGGGATTCTCTACAATGACACTGTAGACCAATTGAAAGGGATGTAGCGCAGCTTGGTAGCGCGTTTGTTTTGGGTACAAAATGTCACGGGTTCGAATCCTGTCATCCCTACCTATTACTTATCTTCTGAACAGTAACGGGGGATCAATTGAGATCGATTAAAAGAAAATTGGATATACATAAAAAATCTTTAATTTTATGATAGTATATATGCAAGACGTATTGGGATCACAAAATATTCATTGTGATAATAAAGCGCTCTTAGTTCAGTTCGGTAGAACGTGGGTCTCCAAAACCCGATGTCGTAGGTTCAAATCCTACAGAGCGTGATTCTGTGTTCTTGT